TTTTATTACATATATTTATATATGTATATTTATTATTATAAGTAAAATTTTTAAGAATGGTTTATGTAATAAATTAAATTAAATTTATTAAATATTAAAATTATACATATATATATATATATTAAATATTTAATATTTTATTAATATGTTTATAATATATTAAATTATATATAAATTAAAATTAATTATATTAATATATTGTAATTTATAATATTATTAATTGTTTAATTCTTAGAATATAGTTTTCAATAAGGATATTATGAAAAAGAAAAAGAGAAAAATTATTAAATTTTTAATAATATATAATAAATATTTTAATATAAAAAAAAAAAAAAAAAAATTCTATTTAAAAATAAATGTATATAAAAAAAATTATTATAGTTTAAAAATTTTATTATAAGTTTATTTTACATATAAATTTTAGTGTTATTTTTAAATTATTTTAATAATAATTTATTTTTTAAGTAGTAATTAATATTAAATTATTTAAGAAATTAAGATTTAGTAATATTTAAATTAATAACAAATTTTGTGCCAGCAGTTGCGGTTATACAAAAATTAAATTAAATTTTATTAGATATTAATAAGTAATTTAATTTTATAAATAAAATTTTAAATTATTAAGTGAAATTTTAATTTAATAAAATTTTATATTTTTAATTATTATTTAATAAATTTTATAAAAAACTAGGATTAGATACCCTATTATTAAAGTTTAAATTAAAATACTAAAATAGTAGATAATTATTTATTGAAACTTAAATAATTTGGCGGTATTTTAGTTCATTTAGAGGAATCTGTTTAATAATTGATATTCCACGAATAAATTTACTTAATTTATAATTTTGTATATCGTTGTTAAAAAAATATTTTTATATAAAAATAATATTTTAAAATTAATATGATAAATTAAATCAGATCAAGATGCAGATTATAATTAAGAATATAATGGATTACAATAAATTTATTTAAATGAATATTAATTTGTAATAATTAATTGAAGGTGGATTTAAATGTAATTTTATTTAATTTAATAAAATGATTTATAATTAAAATATGTACATATTGCCCGTCGCTTTCATATATTTATATATTTAAAAATATATTAAAATTGAAATAAGTCGTAACAAAGTAGAGGTACTGGAAAGTGTTTCTAGAAAGAACAAATTAGAGCTTGAGTAAAGTATTTCATTTACATTGAAAAGATATTAATAATTAATTAATTTGAGGGGAAAAATTAATAAATTAATTTTAATAAAAAAATTTTTAATAAAAATATATAATGGGGGTTAAAGTATTTTTATAGAAAAAATTAGTTAATTTATAGTGGAATAGTATTGTGGAAGAAATTTTAAATAATTGAAAAATAAATTTATTTGAAAGTAATTTTAATTTAATGTATCTTGTGTATCAGAGTTTATTAAAAAGATTTTTTAGGGAAAAATTTCTCGAATTTAAAAGAGAAAATTAATTAATAAAGTTATTGTTGCATAAATATTTTAAATAATTAATTAGAAATGAAATGTTAATCGTTTTTAAATATATCTAGTTTTTTCAGAAAAAAATTTAATTTTAGTTAAAATAAAAAATAATTTAATTAATTAAATTATTTTTTATTTTAACTTATATTTTAAGGGATAAGCTTTAATTTAAAATTATATAAATAAATTTAAATTTATTGAAAATTATATAATTTATATTGTTAAAAAATTTTAATTTATTATAAATAATTTCATTATAAATAAAATTTAAATTAATTTTATATTTTTATGGGGGAAAAATATGAATTAAATTAAATTAGTTATAATGGTAAAATTAGTATATTATTAATAAGTAAAAAATAATAATTTTTTATAATCAATTAAAAGGAATTCGGCAAAATTTTATATTCACTTGTTTATCAAAAACATGTCTTTTTGAAATTAATATAAAGTCTAATCTGCCCACTGATTTTTAATTGAAGGGCTGCAGTATTTTGACTGTACAAAGGTAGCATAATCAATAGTCATTTAATTGGTGACTTGTATGAAAGATTGGATGAAATATAAACTGTCTCTTGATTGTTAAATAGAATTTAATTTTTTAATTAAAAAGTTAAAATGTTTTAAAAAGACGAGAAGACCCTATAGAGTTTTATAGTTAAAATTATTAAGATTATTTTTAAGTTTAATAATTAAAATTATTTTAATTATTTTGTTGGGGTGACAAAAAAATATGAAAAACTTTTTTTACATGTAAAACATATATAAGTGATTAAGTGATCCAATAATATTGATTATAAGAAAAAATTACCTTAGGGATAACAGCGTAATTTTTTTTTTTAGTTCAAATAAAAAAAAGAGTTTGCGACCTCGATGTTGGATTAAGATAAAATTTAAATGCAGAAGTTTAAAATTTTTGATCTGTTCGATCATTAAAATCTTACATGATCTGAGTTCAAACCGGTGTAAGCCAGGTTGGTTTCTATCTTTTAAAAATTAAAATATTTTAGTACGAAAGGATTAAATATTTAAATTAAATTTATAATAATGAATTTTATTAAATTAATTTTATTGTAAAATTATTTATTTATAATAAATAATATATATATATATATATATATATATATATATATATATTACTATTTTGACAGAAAAATGTGTTGATTTTAGAATTCATTTATATATAATTTAATTATATAGATAGTAATGTTTATATTAGATGTTTATATAATTATAATTGGATTATTAATTTTGATTATTGGAGTTTTAATTGGGGTTGCTTTTTTAACTTTGTTTGAACGTAAAGTTTTAGGTTATATTCAAGTTCGTAAAGGTCCTAATAAGGTTGGATTAGTGGGTATTTTACAACCTTTTTCTGATGCTATTAAATTATTTACTAAGGAACAAACTTATCCTAATTTTTCTAATTATATAAGTTATTATTTTTCTCCTGTAGTTAGATTTATTTTATCATTAATGATTTGATTATTAATTCCTTATTATTTTAATTTAGTAAGATTTAAATTAGGTTTAATATTTTTTTTAGCTATTACTAGAATGGGGGTTTATACTGTAATAATTGCTGGTTGATCATCTAATTCTAATTATGCTTTATTAGGGGGTTTACGAGCAGTTGCTCAAACTATTTCCTATGAAGTTAGATTAGCTTTAATTTTAATATCTAGAATTGTTTTAATTATAGATTTTAATTTATTAAATTTTTCTTATTATCAAAATATTATTTGATTTTTATTAATTATATTACCTTTAAGATTTTGTTGGTTGAGATCTAGATTAGCAGAAACTAATCGAACTCCTTTTGATTTTGCTGAAGGAGAGAGTGAATTAGTTTCTGGATTTAATATTGAATATAGAAGAGGAGGTTTTGCTTTAATTTTTTTGGCTGAATATTCAAGAATTTTATTTATAAGATTATTATTTGTTTTAATTTATTTAGGGGGTTTTAATTTAAGAATTATATTTTATTTAAAATTAAGATTTATTTCATTTTTATTTATTTGGGTTCGAGGTACTTTACCTCGTTATCGTTATGATAAATTAATATATTTAGCTTGAAAAAGTTATTTACCTGTTTCTTTAAATTTTTTATTATTTTTTTTAGGATTTAAAATTTTTTTAATATAATAAATTAATTTTTTTTAGTATAAATTAATAGAATTATATTATTCTTTCTTAAGTTTTCAAAACAAATGCTTATTACAAGCTCATTAATTTAATTAAATAATAAATTATCTCAATATTTATTTAAAATTGGGTTAATAATAAAATATGAAAAATATAAGATGGTTAATAATTGTCCTGTAATAATATAAGGATCTTCAACAGGTCGTGCACCAATTCAAGTTAATAAAATAATAGTTCTTACTATTATTCAAAATAATATTTGATTTAAGGGATAAAATTGAATTCCTTGAATTTTTTTATTATAAGTAAAAGGTAAAATAATTAAAATTAAAATTGATATCACTAAAGCGATTACTCCTCCTAATTTATTAGGAATAGAGCGTAAAATTGCATAAGCAAATAAAAAATATCATTCTGGTTGAATATGGACAGGAGTTACTAAAGGATTAGCGGGGATAAAATTATCTGGGTCTCCTAATAAATAAGGATTTGTTAATGTTAATATAATTAGTAAGAATAATAAAATGATAAATCCAATTAAATCTTTGAAAGTAAAAAAAGGATGAAAAGGAATTTTATCTAAATTTCTATTTAATCCTAAGGGGTTATTAGATCCTGTTTGATGTAAAAATAGTAAATGAATTATTGTTATTATTAAAATAATAAATGGTAATAAGAAATGGAAAGTGTAAAATCGGGTTAAAGTTGCATTATCTACTGCAAATCCCCCTCAAATTCAATTTACTAATATAACTCCTAGGGATGGGATAGCTGATAAAAGATTTGTAATAACTGTTGCTCCTCAAAATGATATTTGACCTCAAGGTAAAACATAACCTATAAAAGCAGTAGCTATTAATAAAAATAAAATGATTACCCCAACTATTCATGTATATTTTAAATTAAAAGATTCATAATAAATTCCTCGTCCAATATGTAAGTAAATGCAAATAAAGAAGAATGATGCTCCATTTGCGTGAATTGTTCGAATTAATCAACCATAATTAACATTTCGACAAATATAATTTACTCTATAAAATGCTATTTCAATATTAGCTGTATAATATATAGTTAAAAATAATCCTGTTAAAATTTGAATAATTAAACATAAAGCTAGTAAGGATCCAAAATTTCATCAAGTTGAAATATTTGAGGGAGAAGGTAAATCAATTAATGATCCATTAATAATTTTTAAGATAGGATGAGTTTTTCGTAAAGTTATAAATTTATTATTTATCATTATTTTAAAAAAATGAAGATCGAAGAGGCCCATAAAAAATATTAGTAATTTTTACTACTGCAATTAATGTAATAAATAAGTAAATTACTAATATTATTATAATTATAAATGTGTGGTTATTATAAAGTTTATTTAATCTAATATTATTTTCATGATTAAAAAATAATAATAGATTATTTATATTATCTATATCTGAATTAAAAAATAAATTTATTCATGTAATATTATATAAATAATTATATTGAATTATTAATAAAATAAATATAAATAATAATAATATAATTTTTATATTAAATATTGTTTTAAATATTTCATTTGAAGCAATTCTTGATACATAAATAAATAGAACTAATAATCCCCCTAAAAAAGTAAGAAATAAAATATAAGAAAATCAATAAGTTTTAATTATTATTCCAGATAATAAACAAGTTAATAAAGTTTGGATTAAAATTATTAATCCTATGGAAAGTGGATTATTTATAAATAATATAAATAGTGAAATTATAATTATTAAAAATGAAATAAATAATTTTGTAATTTCAAAACAAAGAATAGTTTAATAAAAATAATAATTTTGGAGATTATAGATAAAGAAATTCTTTTTTTTTGAAGTTTTTAAAGTAAAAAACTTATTTTTGATTTACAAGACCAATGTTTTAATTTAAACTATAAAAACTAATGATAGTTATTAATATATGAATTATTGTTATTGTTATATTTATTATAGGTAATTTAATTTTTGTTTCTAAGCATAAACATTTATTAATTGTTCTTTTAAGTTTAGAATTTATTGTATTAAGAATTTTTTTTTTTATATTAATTTATTTAATATCAATTAATTATGATATATATATATTAATAGTATTTTTAGTTTTTTCTGTTTGTGAAGGAGCATTAGGATTATCTATTTTAGTTTCTATAATTCGAACTCATGGAAATGATTATTTTCAAAGATTTAATTTATTATAAATCTTATATTATTTAATGATAAAATTTTTAATAATAATAATTTTTATAATTCCTTTTTGTTTTATAAATTATATATATTGAATGGTTCAAATAATATTATTTTTATTAATATTTTTATTTATTATATTAAGAGTTAATTTAAATATATTTTGTAATATAAGATATATGTTATCTTGTGATATTATATCTTATGGTTTAATTTTATTAAGAATTTGAATTTCTATTTTAATAATTATAGCTAGAGAAAATTTATTAAAAGTAAATTTTTATATTAATTTTTTTTTATTTAATATTATTTTTTTATTAATTATATTATATTTAACTTTTAGAGTTATAAATATATTTTTATTTTATCTTTTTTTTGAAGGTAGATTAATTCCTACATTAATATTAATTATTGGTTGAGGATATCAACCTGAGCGAATTCAAGCAGGTATATATTTATTATTTTATACTTTATTTGTTTCTTTACCATTATTATTAGGAATTTTTTATGTTTTTAATGAATTAAATACAATATCATTTTATTTTTTAAAGTTTGTGAATCTGAATATATATATATTATATATTAGTATAATTATAGCTTTTCTTGTAAAAATACCTATATATTTTGTTCATTTATGACTTCCTAAAGCTCATGTAGAAGCCCCTGTATCTGGTTCTATAATTTTAGCTGGTATTATATTAAAATTAGGAGGTTATGGGTTATTACGATTATTAATTTTTTTACAAGAAATTAATATAAAATTAAATTATTTTTGAGTTGTTATTAGATTAATTGGTGGGTTTTATATTAGATTAAAATGTTTTTGTCAAGTTGATATTAAATCTTTAATTGCTTATTCTTCTGTAGCTCATATGAGAATTGTTATTAGAGGAATTATAGTGATAAATTATTGAGGATTTATTGGGTCTTATATTTTAATAATTGGACATGGATTATGTTCTTCTGGTATATTTTGTTTAGCTAATATTAATTATGAACGTTTACATAGACGAAGATTATATATTAATAAGGGAATAATAAATTTTATGCCTTCAATGAGATTATGATGATTTTTATTAATGTCTTCTAATATAGCAGCTCCTCCAAGATTAAATTTAATAGGGGAAATTAGTTTAATTAATAGACTAATAAGATGATCTTGAGTTTCTATAATTATATTAATATTAATTTCTTTTTTTAGTGCAGGTTATAGTTTATATTTATATTCTTTTGTTCAACATGGAAAATATTATTCAGGAGTTTATAGATATTATACAGGGGTTTCTCGAGAATATTTAATATTAATATTACATTGATTACCTTTAAATATTTTAATTTTAAAAGTTGATTATAGAATAATTTGAATTTATTTAAATAATTTAATTATAAAATATTGATTTGTGGTGTCAAAAATGTGTGTGGATACACTTTAAATTATTAATAATATAAAATATTCTATTTGTTTTATTTCTTTTGTATTTTTATTTATAATAAGAATTTTAAATTTTTTTTTTATAATTTATTTTATTATAAATAATATAGTTATTATATTAGAGTGAGAAATTATTTCTTTTAATTCTATTAGAATTATTATGGCTATTTTATTAGATTGAATATCTTTATTATTTATAATATTTGTATTATTAATTTCATCTGTTGTTATTTATTATAGAAAAAGATATATAATATCTGAGTTAAATTTATCTCGATTTATTATTTTAGTACTATTATTTGTTTTTTCAATAATATTATTAATTATCAGTCCTAATATTATTAGAATTTTATTAGGTTGAGATGGTTTAGGGTTAGTATCATATTGTTTAGTTATTTATTATCAAAATTTAAAATCATATAATGCTGGTATACTAACTGCTTTATCGAATCGAATTGGGGATGTTTTTATTTTAATAGTAATTGCTTGAATAATAAATTATGGTAGATGAAATTATATTTTTTATTTAGAATTTATAAATAATGATTTGGAAATAATAATGATTGGAAGAATAATTATTTTAGCTGCTATAACTAAGAGTGCTCAAATTCCCTTTAGATCATGATTACCAGCAGCTATAGCAGCTCCTACTCCTGTTTCAGCTTTAGTTCATTCTTCTACTTTAGTAACTGCTGGAGTTTATTTATTAATTCGTTTTAATATATTATTGTTAGATATATTTTTTTTAAAATTATTATTATTATTATCTGGGTTAACAATATTTATAGCAGGTATTTCAGCTAATTATGAGTTTGATTTAAAAAAAATTATTGCATTATCTACTTTAAGACAATTAGGGTTGATAATAAGAATTTTAAGAATAGGATTACCAGATTTGGCTTTTTTTCACTTATTAACTCATGCTATATTTAAAGCTTTATTATTTATATGTGCTGGAGTAATTATTCATTTAATAAATGATACACAAGATATTCGATTTATAGGGGGGATTAGAATATATATTCCTTTAACTTCTTTATGTATAAATATTTCGAATATAGCTTTATGTGGTATTCCTTTTTTAGCTGGATTTTATTCAAAAGATTTAATTTTAGAAATAGTAAGATTTAGAAATTTAAATTTAATGGTTTTTTTATTATATTATTTATCTACTGGGTTAACTATATTTTATACTTTTCGTTTAATTATATATTTAATAATTAATGATTATAATTTAATTAGAATTTATAATTTATATGATGAAGATTATGTTATATTAAAAAGAATATTTATTTTATTATTTATAAGAGTAATTAGAGGAAGATTTTTAAGTTGAATAATTTTTTCTTATCCTTATATAATTTATTTACCTTTTAATTTAAAAATGATAGTAATTTATGTTAGATTAATGGGGGGTTTAATGGGATATTTTGTTAGAAATATAAATATTTATTCTGTAAATAAATTTATTATAACTTATAATTTAAGAAATTTTTTAAGTTTAATATGATTTATACCTAATTTATCTACTTATGGGGTGAGATATTATTTTCTTAATTTTAGTCAAAATTTATCTAAAAATATTGACATAGGTTGAAGAGAGGTATATAGAGGATTTGGTCTTATAGAAGTAATAAAAAAATATTCTATATTTTGCATTATTTATCAAATAAATAATTTTAAGATTTATTTATTTAGATTTATTATTTGAATAATTATTATTTTATTTATATTTTTATTAAATAATTATTTAAATAGCTTATAATTTAGAGCATAATATTGAAGATATTAAGGAGATAAATTTATCTTTAAATAAATATATTTATAAAAAAATTTTTTTATTTTTACAATGAAAATGTAAAGTTTTAATTTAAACTATATAAACAAAACCAAAACCAAAAAGAAAAGAAATATTAATGGAATTTAACCACTAAAAAATAAGTTAGCAGCTTAATTTTAATCTTTATATTTCTTATTTTTTTGTGAATTTTAATTGGAATTTAAATATTCAATAATATCATTAACAGTGATATACCTCTTTTTGGTTTCAATTAAAAATAAGGAGTTAATTAAACTCTTTCTTTTAAGTCGAAATTAAATGCAATATTGCTTCTTATTTATATATTTGTATTTAAGATAAATTGATTTTCAATATTTTTTGATTGCAAATCAAATGTTTTAAAATAAACTATAATCCTAATTTGTTCAATTTAATATATTTTGATTTCATTCATGATATAATCCAATTAATAAAATAATAATAAAAAAAAAACTAATTGTTGTTCAATAAATAAAATTTACTATTTTAAATAGTGGGATAATTGGGAAAATAAGAGCAATTTCTACATCAAAAATTAAAAAGATTACTGTAATTAAAAAAAAATGTAGTGAGAATGGGATTCGTGCTGATGATTTAGGGTCAAATCCACATTCAAAAGGAGAACATTTTTCTCGATCAGAGTAAGATTTTTTAGATAGAATAATAGAAATAAATATTAAGATATTAGAAATTAATATAATGATTAAAGATATACTTATTATTAAAATAATTATTTATATTAAAATTTTTAAACTTTTTGATTGGAAGTCAAATATACTAAATATATTATATAAATAATAATAATTAATTAATTACCTCATCAATAAATTGAGATATAAAGGAATAATCATACTACATCGACAAAATGTCAATATCATGCTGCTGCTTCAAACCCGAAATGATGATTTCTTGAAAAATGATTATTTAAGTGACGAATTAAACAAGTTAATAAAAATAATGTTCCAATAATTACATGAAGTCCATGAAATCCTGTAGCTATAAAAAAAGTTGATCCATAAATTCTATCAGCAATAGTAAATGGGGCTTCAAAATATTCATATATTTGAAGGATAGTAAAGTAAATTCCTAGGATTACTGTAATAAATAAACCTTGAGTTATTTGTGAATTATTATTTTCTATAATAGCATGATGAGCTCATGTAATAGAAATTCCTGATCTAATTAAAATAATTGTATTAAGAAGTGGAATTTGAAATGGATTAAATGGAGTAATACTTAAAGGAGGTCAAATAGCTCCAATTTCAATATTAGGGGCTAAACTTCTGTGAAAAAAAGCTCAAAAAAAAGATAAAAAAAAAAAAATTTCAGAAACAATAAATAAAATTATTCCTCATCGAAGTCCTTTTGTTACTAAAATTGTATGTTTACCTTGGTGAGTTCCTTCTCGGCAAATATCACGTCATCATTGATATATTGTTAAAATAACAATAAAATATCCTAGAATTAATAAATTTATATTAAAATTATGGAATCATTTTACTATTCCTGTTACTAAAGTTATTACTCCAATTGCTCCTGTTAAAGGTCATGGACTATAATCTACTAAGTGAAATGGGTGGTTAAAGTTTATTTTCATTAATTAACTTCTCTAGAATATAAGGTTCTTAAAATTGCAATTACATAAGATTGAATAATAGCTACTGCTGATTCTAAAATTAATAATAAAATTTGAATTAAAATAAGGATTATAATAAAATAAGAACTTATATTAGGTCCTGTTCCTCTTAGTAATGTTATTAATAAATGTCCTGCAATTATATTAGCAGTTAAACGAACTGCTAAAGTTCCTGGTCGAATGATATTTCTAATTGTTTCAATTAGTACTATAAAAGGTATAAGAATAGTTGGAGTTCCTTGAGGAATTATATGAATAAATATATGTTGAGAATTATTAATTCAACCATAAATTATAAAACTTAATCACAGAGGTAGAGAAATTGATAATGATAAAGTTAAGTGACTTGTTCTTGTAAAAATATAAGGAAATAAACCTAAGAAATTATTAAATAAGATAAATGAAAATATTGAAATAAAAATAAATGTTGATCCTTGAAAATAATTATTTTTTAATAAAGTTTTAAATTCATTATGAAGTTTTATTAAAATAAAATTTCATAAAAAAAAATGTCGATTAGGAATTAATCAAAACGAATAAGGAATAAATATAATTCCTAAAATAGTTCTTAATCAATTAAATGGAATATTAAATAAATTAGTAGATGGATCAAAAATTGAAAATAAATTACTTATCATTTTCAATTAAAATTTTTAAATTTAATAGTAAAATTTTTATTTTTATTTAAATTTTTTTTTTCAAAAATATAATAATTTATTATATTAAAAATTAAATAAATTAATAAAAAAAAAAAAAAAGAGATTATTCAATTAATAGGTATTATTTGTGGAATAAAAGAATATTATATATTAATAATAATTTAAATTTGACATATTTATGTTATTTATTTAACTAATTCTTTTAAATCATTAGAAGTAGTTGCTAATTTACTATAAAATGGTTTAAGAGACCAGTACTTGCTTTCAGTCATCTAATGAAGAATAATTATTAATTCAATTAATAAAATTTTTAATTGTAATTCTTTCAATTACAATAGGTATAAAACTATGGTTAGCCCCACAAATTTCTGAACATTGTCCATAAAAAATTCCTGGTCGGTTAATAAAAAAATTAGTTTGATTTAATCGTCCTGGATTAGCATCTACTTTAACTCCTAGGGATGGGATAGTTCATGAGTGAATAACATCTGTAGCGGTTACTATAATACGAATTTGGTTATTTATAGGTAAAATAATTCGATTATCTACATCTAAAAGTCGGAATCTATTAGGAGATATTTCATTTGAGGGAATTATATATGAATCAAATTCAATATTATGAAAATCTGAATATTCATAACTTCAATATCATTGATGTCCAATAGATTTTAAAGTAATTAAAGGATTATTTAATTCATCTAATAAATATAATAATCGTAAAGAAGGTAAAGCAATAAAAATTAAAGTAATTGCTGGAAGAATAGTTCAAATTAATTCAATTATTTGTCCTTCTAGTAAAAATCGATTAATATATTTGTTAAATATAAGATTTGATATTAAATATCCAACTAAAATTGTAATTATAATAAGAATAATTAAAGTGTGATCGTGAAAAAAGATAATTTGTTCTATTAAAGGGGAAGCTCTATTTTGTAAATTAAAATTAGATCATGTTGCCATTTCTAAAAAAAGGATAATCCTTTATAAATGGGGTTTAAATCCATTACATATAATCTGCCATATTAGAAGTTACTTAAAATAGGTAATTCATTGTATGAATGTTCAGCTGGAGGAAGATTTTGATATCATTCAATTGATGAAGATAGATTTAGAGAAAATAAAGAAATTCGTTGATTAATTATAGATTCTCAAATAATAATTAATATTAATATAACTGCTAGTAAAGAAATGTAAGATCCTAAAGATGAAATGATATTTCAAGAAATGTATGAATCAGGGTAATCTGAATATCGACGAGGTATACCAGCTAATCCTAAAAAATGTTGTGGAAAGAAAGTTAAATTTACCCCAATAAATATAATAAAAAATTGAATTTTTAATAAATAAGGATTTAATGATAAACCTGTAAATAATGGATATCAATGAATAAATCCTCCTATAATAGCAAATACTGCTCCTATAGATAATACGTAATGAAAATGAGCTACTACATAATATGTATCATGAAGGGTAATATCAATAGAAGAATTTGATAAAATTACTCCAGTTAATCCTCCTACTGTAAATAAAAATACAAATCCTAATCTTCATAAGATTGAGGGGGAGTAATTAATTTGAGTTCCATGGAATGTTGCTAATCATCTAAAAATTTTAATTCCTGTAGGAACAGCAATAATTATTGTTGCTGAAGTAAAATAGGCTCGAGTATCAATATCTATTCCTACTGTAAATATATGATGAGCTCATACAATGAATCCTAATAATCCAATTGCTAATATAGCATAAATTATCCCTAGACATCCAAATGTTTCTTTTTTTCCTCTTTCTTGAGAAATAATATGAGAAATTATCCCAAATCCAGGTAAAATTAAAATATAAACTTCTGGGTGTCCAAAAAATCAAAATAAATGTTGATAAAGAATTGGGTCACCTCCACCAGCAGGGTCAAAAAATGATGTATTTAAGTTACGATCTGTTAATAATATTGTAATAGCACCTGCTAAAACAGGAAGTGATAGTAATAATAAAAATGCAGTAATTCCAACAGCTCAAATAAATAAAGGTATTTGATCAAATGATAAATTATTTAATCGTATATTAATAATTGTTGTAATAAAATTAATTGCTCCTAAAATTGAAGAAATTCCAGCTAAGTGTAGGGAAAAAATAGCTAAATCTACAGATCTTCCTCCATGAGCAATGTTAGAGGAAAGTGGGGGGTAAACTGTTCATCCTGTTCCTGCTCCATTTTCTACAATTCTACTTGAAATTAATAAAGTTAAAGATGGTGGGAGAAGTCAAAAACTTATATTATTTATTCGTGGGAAAGCTATATCTGGGGCTCCTAATATTAAAGGTACAAGTCAATTACCAAATCCTCCAATTATAATAGGTATTACTATAAAAAAAATTATAATAAAGGCATGAGCTGTTACAATAGTATTATAAATTTGATCATCTCCAATTAAAGATCCGGGGGTTCCTAATTCTGCTCGAATTAGTAATCTTAATGAAGTACCAACTATTCCTGCTCAAATACCAAAAATAAAATATAAGGTTCCAATATCTTTATGATTTGTTGAGTAAAGTCATTTTCGCTAGATTAAATAAAATGGCTGAGTTTAAGCGATAAATTGTAAATTTATTTACGAGAAATATTCTCTTTTATTATGTCTTATATTCTAATTATGATTTAAAATTGCAAATTTTAAGATATAGATTAAAATCTATTAAGGCTTAAAGAATTTCTTTATTTATAATTTTGAAGATTATTAGTTTAATTAACTTAAAACCTTAAAAAAAAAAAAAAGTTCTAAAAATTATTCCTGTTAAAGAAATAAAAGAAATAAAATTAATTAATAAAAAATAATTATTTTTAATATAAATTTTAAATCATTTTATTTTTAAATAATTAAATATTAAAGAAGAGTATGAGATTCGGATATAAAAAAATAATATAATTAATCTTATTATAATAAAAATAAAAGTTAATAAATATATATTATTATTAATTAAAAAATTAATAACTATTCATTTAGGGAAAAATCCAATAAAAGGAGGTAATCCTCCCAATGAAAGAAAATTAATTAATAAATTAATTTTAATGAAAAAATTTATATTATTAATAAATAATTGATTAATAAAATATAAATTTAAAATATAAAATAAAAAACATATAATTCTAATTATAAATGAATAAAAAATAAAATAAAATAATCATAGTGTTTCTCTAATTATTATTGAAGCTAATATTCATCCTAAGTTATTAATTGAGGAAAATGCTATTAATTTGCGTAAGGAAGTTTGATTGAGTCCTCTAATTGCTCCTACAATAATATTTATAATTATAATAATTAAAATGAAATTTTTATTAAAATAATAAGAAAGAAGAACAATAGGAGTAATTTTTTGTCAAGTTATTAAAATAAAATTGTTAAATCAAGATAAACCTTCAACAATATTTGGGAATCAAAAATGGAATGGGGTAGATCCTATTTTTATAAGTAATGAAGAATTAATTATGATAGAAATTATATTATTTGTTTCAAAATTTTTTATTAAAGTTATTTTAATTAAAATTGTAAATAAAAAATTAATTGAGGCAATAGATTGCGTAAGAAAATATTTCAGTGAAGCTTCAGTTGATATTAAATTATTGGAATTAGAAATTAGTGGGATAAATCTAAGTAGATTAATTTCTAACCCAATTCAACACCCAAATCAAGAATTTGAAGAAATAGAGATTAAAGTTCTAAAAAATAAAATAAATAAAAAAAATATCTTATTAGAATTAAATAAAAAAAAAATTTAAAATAAGAAATTAAATTATTTCTAAAAAGAATTAAAAATTCATATAAATATATTTTAGTGTAAGATGCACAGTAATTTTTGATGTTATTAGATATAGTTTAATTCTATAAAATATAATAAAGGTAAATTATATTTACTTAATTTATCCTATCAGAATAATCCTTTAATCAGGCACTTTATTTTTAAAAAAAAGGTATTTCCTTTATATTTGGGGTATGAACCCAAAAGCTTATTTTTAGCTTATTTTTAA